GTTCATAGATCTTTGGGCTTCGATTACCAAGGAATAGAGACTTTACAAATTAAGCCCGAAGATTGGCATTCCATTGCTGTCATTTTATATGTATATGGTTACAATTATCTACGTTCTCAATGTGCCTATGACGCAGCGCCAGGAGGGCTGTTATCTAGTGTGTATCATCTTACAAGACTGGAGTATGGTGCGGATCAACCGGAAGAAGTCTGCATAAAAGTATTTGCTCCAAGGAGTAATCCTAGAATTCCGTCCGTTTTCTGGGTTTGGAAAAGCGCGGATTTTCAAGAAAGGGAATCTTATGATATGTTGGGAATTTCGTATGATAATCATCCGCGCCTAAAACGTATTTTAATGCCTGAAAGTTGGGTAGGATGGCCCTTACGTAAGGATTATATTGTACCCAATTTTTATGAAATACAAGATGCTTATTGAATTGAATGATAACAAACCAAAATTGACTTCTACAGTATGAGATATCTAAAATTTCTATGTTCTAGATCAAACGGAGTAATTGCATAATGGATGTCCCGTTCATATTCTGGATGGATAAAAAAATAAAAGAAAAATGAACCATTTTTTGAGATTGAGATTCTCAAAAGTTTTTTTGAATGAGCTAAGAGCCATATAGAATGAACTCAAAAGTTCTGTATCCTGAACTTTGTATCGCGCATACTTTAATACTTGAATTATTTATACTTACTTAGACAGGTTCTCTAAAGTCATAGAAGGTATGAGGAAAGGCAAAAATTTGAATCTAGAAATCGATTATATTCAAGTTAATCCTATTTTATTTCGACTGGATCTAAGATGAAGCTTATCTTTTTTTATCCTTTAACTCTTCTAGACTCTACTTTCCATTTTTTGTTTGGGGATTTCAATTAACAAATTTAACCTTTTGGAATATATATGAAGTCTTAATATCTATTTTGCATAAGCGGAAACATAATATTATTATGACCAAAAAAAGATAAAAAAAAAAAAAATTCTAAACTATCTATCCCCCGTCTATCTAAAAAATAGATGGGGTATTTCGCACGCGAACTAGCGAAAAAACTTACTTAATGTGTCATGATCTCATTAAAATATATCGATCTATCTTCGTCAATTTAGAGTTCTTGTTTTAGAATAAAAAATAGATTCATCAAAAAATGAATCATGTGCCAGGAACCAGATTTGAACTGGTGACACGAGGATTTTCAGTCCTCTGCTCTACCAGCTGAGCTATCCCGACCGTTTACTGGTGCACCATCTCCCCATTTTACGAGATAGGTTGGGTCTGTGTCAATTAGTCAAATGAAAAGTATTACAAAGTCTTATAGAGGTAACGGAATTTCGTGGGTCTTCGAAAAGAAGACCTTTGTATATAATTTTACTTTAAGTTTTAAAAAAGAAAACAAGTAATAAAATAATGTCAAAATTATGGATTTTGAATTACTCAACTGAGTACTACTTGCTCAAATCAAAGATATTTTTTTGTCCATTTATCATATATATCATAAGATTTGTGATAAGAGAAAAACGCTCCCTATTTGAAATTGAAAAAAGGGGAGGAACATAACGACCTTCAAATCAAAACGCTAATGCAAAAAAGGATAACTAGTTAGGGAGTGAAATAAGCTTTTGGGGATAGAGGGACTTGAACCCTCACGATTTTTAAAGTCGACGGATTTTCCTCTTACTATAAATTTCATTGTTGTCAGTATTGACATGTAGAACGGGACTCTATCTTTATTCTCATCCGATTAATAAATTCTTAAAAAGATCTATCAGACTATGGAGCGAGTGCGAGTGTTTTGATGAATCAATATTTTATTTCGATTTCAACTCAGATTTGATCCATAACAATTATTGCTCTTTTTTATTTCATATTCTAAATCTATAATATAGATCAATATTGAATTAATTTATATATATAAATTAATTACTTTAAACTCTATTAAAAATTTGAATAATATAAATAATATCTCTAAAAAACAATACAGAACAGATTCGGGTTGTCATTAAAAATTTCAGTACGTATATTCTTTACCCTTTGTTCTGGGATTGCAATTGAGACAGAAGAAGTCTTATAACAACACAGCACAATTAACCCCATTTGTTAGAACAGCTTCCTTTGAGTCTCTGCACCTATCCTGTTTTATTCGTGCTTTCTGAATCCTTTTTGTCTTTTGAAAAAGGGAGACAAAAAAAGGAGTTGGCTCAGGATTGCCCCTTTTTTAATTCCAGGGTTTCTCTGAATTTGAAAGTTTTCACTTAGTAGGTTTCCATACTAAGGCTCAAGCCAATTAAGTCCGTAGCGTCTACCTATTTCGCCATATCCCCGTTGTGTTTTATAAAATGCGGATCCCAATGTGATGTCCTTGCCTCCCAAATTTTATATATATTTATACGGATTAATATACCGAACAGTGTTTCCTGCTTTGTTTCTTTATATTAAATATTATTTCATTTCTATTGGTAAACCTATCCATTTGAAATTCGATTTTAATCCTATTTG